GGATAGAACAAGGTTAGAGCCAAAAGGAATTATTAAATAACTTAGTAGAATTGATATGACTGCTATGGATGGTCCGATACTGAATAAACGAGTATCTCCTCTAGATGGAAGAAGATTCTCTTTGAAAAGTAGTTTTGTGCCATCTGCTAGAGCTTGAAGAATTCCCAAAGGACCGGCATATTCAGGTCCAATACGTTGTTGTATCCCTGCGGATATTTCTCTTTCTAACCACACAATTGCTAGTACACCTATTGTGATTCCCAATACAGGAGTAAAAATAGGTACAAGCATCCATATGATCCCATAAACCTCTTTTAAGTATTCCAATCGGGAAAAAGAATTGATATCTTGTACTTCTGGTGTATCAATTATCATTTCAACGATCAACTTCTCCCATAATTATATCTATGCTACCTAGTATCGTCATAATGTCAGCCAATTTCATTCTTTTAACTAACTGAGGAAGAATTTGCAAATTGATAAAACCCGGCGGTCGAATTTTCCATCTCCAAGGAAAAACATTCTGATCCCCTATCAGAAAAATTCCCAACTCTCCCTTTGGGGCTTCGACTCTCACATAAAGTTCTTGTTTCGACAATTCAAAAGTGGGAGAAGGCTTTTTACTAATAAATCGATATTCAAAATCATTCAATTCGGGATCCCTCGCTCTATCAAAGCATCGGATTTCTAAATTCTCATACGGCCCTCCCGGAATTCCTTCCAGAGCCTGTTGAATAATTTTTATAGATGCCACCATTTCACCAATTCGTACTAAATAACGAGATAATGAATCTCCTTCTTTTTGCCATTGGACTTCCCAATCAAATTCGTCATAACACTCATAATGATCAACTTTACGAAGATCCCATTGTATTCCGGAAGCTCGTAGCATTGGTCCTGACAAACCCCAATTTATTGCTTCTTCTACACCAATAATGCCTACTCCCTCAACTCGTTCTAAAAAAATAGGATTACGCGTAATAAGTTTTTGATATTCAGCAACCCCTGTTAAAAAATAATCGCAGAAATCCAAACATTTATCTATCCATCCATGCGGTAGATCAGCAGCTACTCCTCCTATACGAAAATAATTATGCATCATTCTCATACCGGTGGCAGCTTCGAATAGATCATAGACTAACTCTCTTTCTCTGAAAATATAGAAGAAAGGAGTCTGTGCACCAATATCTGCCATAAAAGGGCCAAGCCATAATAAATGAGAAGCTATACGACTCAACTCCAACATAATCACTCTAATATAGCTGGCTCTTTTAGGTACTTGAATATTTCCCAACTGCTCTGGTGCATTTACGGTTATTGCTTCTGTAAACATAGTAGCTAAATAATCCCAACGTGTTACATAAGGCAAATATTGTATAATTGTTCGGTTTTCTGCAATTTTTTCCATCCCTCTGTGCAAATAACCTAGTATTGGTTCACAGTCAATAACATCTTCACCGTCTAAAGTAACGATGAGTCGAAGAACACCGTGCATTGATGGGTGATGAGGACCCATATTGACTATCATGAGGTCTTCTCTTGTAGCTGGTACATTCATAGGTTTTCCCCTGATTCATTCTTCCATGAATTGCTGAAAACGAAAAGAAGTTCATCAAAATTCAAGATCTACTAAATCAAATAATTCAAAAGGACTCTTCAAATTAACGAATTTTTGTCTCCCGAATACCCAACTGACCAATTAATTCTTTATAACGTACTCTATTTTTCTTTGCCAAATAAGACAGCAACCGTTGACGTTTTCCCAGAATTTTCCGTAGACCTCTCTGAGATAAATAGTCTTTTCTGTGCAATTCCAAATGTGAAGTAAGTCTTCGGATCTTATTGGTGAAACTGAATACTTGAAATTCAACAGATCCCCTATTTGCTTCTTTTTGAGAAATAACTGAGATGAATAAGTTTTTTACCATAAAACGAAATCTTCTCTTCCCTCCCTTTTTTTCTTTTTTAAAAATTTGAATTTTACCCATCAGTAATATAATAATATTATAATTATAATAATAATATTATTATGCCGGTCATTTTAATCTAGTATACGCAATAATCTTTATTTCGTTATGGATACCTCGTTTATGAAATAAAATTAATCAATATCAATAAAAAATCTAATTGATACGTATTAGTATCATGCATCAGAATGTAATGTAAGACATCGCATGTGTGCATTTGTTTACTTTCATATACTAGATCTAGTAAGGATATATAAAAAATGTGACATCAACGAATTTTCAATCGTGGATACATATGTATCCTTATCATACTAAAACAACTACCATTATTGGTATCAAACCAATAGCGATTCATACAAGCTAAATCTTCTAATCGATAATTGGGCCAGAGAAAGAACTTTAATTTTTTTAATTTAATTAATTGATTTTTATCTCTATCAAGATGTTTGTTTTCATCCAAAAATTTATTACAGCTGTTCCCATTGCAAAATACTGGATTTCTAGCCACACCACTCCTATTCCTCAAATTGAAACAAATTAGAATTCTAAATTTTCTACGACGTCTAGGCGATAAAATGTTTTCAGGAACAAGCAAATCATAATGATTTTTGTCTTTATTTCCAATCATCTTTTGACATCTTGCACTGAATTTATCACAATTCTTATTATCAACATATCTTTCTTCTCGGTATCTTTGATTAGTTTGGTACTTACTCTTATGAACCAATGAAATACCTATAGTTTGATACATAATAAATTGTCCATCATTTTTTACAGACAGACGAATTGGTTCGATAATAAATATACCCCTTTTCATTTTCATCAATTCTGTAAGAGTTAAATCTTTATGAACCGGTATTAGATCCAGACTCATTTCTCCCCTTTGAATAGCAGATATACAAATTTCTCTTGGATTTATCAGTCTAAGCAGGAGACAATATACCTTGATATTATTGATCATTTTTTGATTTAAAGAATCATCCCATCTCAATTGAAAAAGCAAATATCTTTTTAGGAATAAATCGAGTTCTGCTTCCGTGTGATTCTTGAATTGCTTTTTCTTTGTACGTTTTTGCATGTCTGAGTCTGATCCTGCATAATCTTCTTCAATATCTTTTTCGTGGTTTGAGAGGACTGATTCAAGATTTCCTTGGTTTTGTACATCTGATCCAAGATCTACTTGTCCTGCGGATTCTTTTTCTTCTTGATTTCGATTCTCTAATTTTAAAAGTTTTTTTTCGTTGGATGATATAAAAAGATTCCCTTTTTGCTTTCTATTGCTATTTCTATTTTTACTATAATTTTTATTTCCATTAAAATTTAAAAGAAGTAATTTGATTGGTATAACCCAGGGTTTCATTTTATATGTATTATAAAGTAGCACAAATTCTGGGAAGAACCAAGGTTCCAGATTCGATATGGAACGATTTAGTATTTCTTCATTCATCCCCATCCAATCAAAAAGGTCTTTTTGATTGGATGGTTTGATTTCTTGATCTTGTGTGAGATAAAAAAGACCTTTCTTATCAATTATTTGATAATTATTCGACCCGGTCTTGGTATTTTTATTACTGTTGATACTGGTATTGATCCAGACCTCAATATCGACCTTCTTTCTAAAGCAAAAATGGAGAATTTTCCAATCAAAATATTTTCTATCCGGGTTTTTCTTTATATACTCTATATACATAATATCATCTTCGCCTAGGTAATTATTGATAGGGATACCTTCCAGCATATCAAAAAATTTGCGTTTATGTGTGTTGTAATTATAAGAAATATCTTGGTTATTATTTACTTGTAATGGTGATCCATAAATATATGAGTCATTCTTATCTTCATAATTAATATATTTATATGATAAAAGATCATATCTATAGTGTTTTTTAAAATTTTCTTTTTGATTCGTTAATGAGTCTGCTTCATAATCATTTTGTTTGTTGTAATGAATTAATTGATCTTTTTGAGATAAATCCCATTTGCTTAAATCTTGATTTTGATTTTGAGCCACACAATGTTGATTTACTCTATTTCGCCACTTTTGTGGTACTAATCTAGACCATATAATCGGAGATAAATATTTATATTGATAATGACCTCTTAACCAGTTCTTCCATTGATTCATTCCAGAATTACGAAGTTTCTTATGTCTTAATTCGTAATGAAATATTTCGTGTGCTCCAAAACCAAAATAATCTTTTCTTTCGTTCTTAAGAAAAAGAGATGTTCCGTTATATTGAAGGACAGATCTTAACTTATACAAGTTAATAACTTGGGTTTGTGATAATTTGTAAAATACATATGCTTGTGACAAGGAGGATAAGTCACAAAAAATCTGTGAACTCTTATTACTAATACTAGAAACTGACCTTTTTATAATCGAAATAAAGTGAATTTTCTTTTGATTTGGTTTACCAATTCTTTTTTGATTTCTTTCATTATTGTAAACGTATTTATCAATAATTTTTTTTGTTGATTCAATAAAAAATTGTGCATTGGTTCTGGGAATATTAATGAGACATAGAAGAATATCTATGTATATCCTTTCAATGAAAAATTTTATAAAATAATGTAATTTGCGAATTAATCGAGAATTCCTTCTTTTTAATATTTGCCAAATGCTTTTTTGTGATTCTAATCTTTTAGCATTATAACTAGCTTTGTTAGGGCTAATATTTATCTCTGGAGTTAGAAAGAGTTTTTTCTTGTCTTTTATAATTTTTTCTATTTTTTTTCTAATTGTGCTTGTTCTATCAGTCAGATCTTTCACTTTTTTTTCTGTCAGTGAATAATTTGTCCAATTCATAGATCGAATTTGAATAGACGATTTGTGAATCATCTGATTATTGATTATCGAATCCTTTTGTTTTTGAGTTTCACTAGATTCATATACTTCTCTCAATCCAAATAATAGAGTTGGATTTATTTTTAAGAGTTCTTTTATTATTTTTTTTATATTTATAAATAGAACACTTTTGATAACCCATTTTTTTGTTTCTTTTGAGACCCTTAAAAATATAAACAATTTTGTTC